AGAGTGAATTCTTTCGCTTTCTTCCGTGGAATTAGTTAACAAGGTCTTGCATCTTTCTATATCTCCCGAAAATAATCCCCCACTAAGAATCCTTTTTGTTGGATCGTATTATAACGAATTCTTTTGGAGTTTTTAGGAAATACTTTAAAATTTTATTAAATTATGAAATTTATAAGACAAGAAAAGATAATAACTACTAATACGAATAATAAAAGGGTGGATTATCGTATATATATATTTCATGTAGAAACATGTAGAAAGATGAATTAGAAACATGTAGAAAGATGAATAGGTCCATTTATTTATATATTTATTGTATTTTATTAATTAATATATATTTCTTAAATTAATATATATTTCTTAAAACATATACTTATAGACTCCCTATCCCTATTAAGTATATATATACTCACTTAGGTATACTTAGTATAATATAACAATTATATATGAATTATAAGATATCTTTATAACAATATAAGGATAAGGTTCAAATATAAAACAATAAATATAACAATAAATAACAGGTACAAATATTAAATCGAGGTACCCATTCTATGATAACTCTCAACAGTCTCCCCTCCATTTTTGTGCCTTTAGTGGGCTTAGTATTTCCGGCAATTGCAATGGCTTCTTTATCTCTTTATGTTCAAAAAAACAAGATTTTTTAGATACAACAAGGAAAAATCTTATATATATATATTTTTTTTCAAGACTTACTTGGATCATAACACGGATATCTAGTTAGTAAAATATGGTATAATATGCGGCTTCCTTCGGGCATAAGCTCTTATGTATGTGTAAACATGATAAATGAATTATAACTATTTTCAAATAGATCGGGATCGGGGAGAATTGCTGAAATGTAAAGTCAATATATATGTATTAGGAAATCATATGAAAGGGATGTTATTATTTTAGTTTGGATCTAAGAAATTCGATGAATTATCCCTAAAGGTTCACATCATAATAGTGCTGGTTGATGAGAGTTACTTCGGAAACAAAAAAAAGTAAAAAAAAAATTATTTTTGTTATTCTCCCAATTCCAATAAAATGCAACTAGGTCTAGTTAGAGTATGAGTTGGCGATCAGAACGTATATGGGTAGAACTTATAGCGGGGTCTCGAAAAACAAGTAATTTCTGTTGGGCCTTTATTCTTTTTTTAGGTTCATTAGGGTTTTTATTGGTTGGAACGTCCAGTTATTTTGGTAGGAATTTTATATCTTTATTTCCTTCTCAGCAAATAATTTTTTTTCCACAAGGTATCGTGATGTCTTTCTATGGGATCGCAGGTCTTTTTATTAGCTCCTATTTGTGGTGCACAATTTCGTGGAATGTAGGTAGTGGTTATGATCGATTCGATATAAAAGAGGGCATAGTGTGTATTTTTCGTTGGGGATTTCCTGGAAAAAATCGTCGCATATTCCTCCAATTCCTTATGAAAGACATTCAGTCCATCAGAATAGAAATTAAAGAGGGTATTTATGCTCGTCGTGTCCTTTATATGGAAATAAAAGGACAAGGAGCCATTCCCTTGACTCGTACTGATGAGAATTTTACTCCACGAGAGATTGAGCAAAAAGCTGCTGAATTGGCCTATTTCTTGCGTGTACCAATTGAAGTATTTTGAAAAAAGGAACTGAAGAATGAATACTTTGCAAGAGATAAAAAACTCAAGAATCATCTTTTTTTCTATAGCATAACTTAACTGAAGTTTCTTCAGAACGCTTACTCGAGCCAAAGCAAACGTATATGAAACAATTCTAAAACTAAATTGTTTATGTCCACAATTTTTTTTATGCGTATGTAAATCCACTTAACTCAATTCAGTAACAAATCTAAATGATAGATTCATCATATATCAAAACAAAACATTTCATCATAAAGTAAAGAATTTTTTTTCTAAATAGTTGATATTTTGATAGAACGGGAGTTCTTTCGTCTCGAAATCCGACTACTATTAATTTAATTTGAAGAGGGCTCTTTCTTATTCTATATTCTTTCTAAATTCAAGGACTAACCGCTGTACTGAATCACAAAAAAATCCGGAAATACATCGATGACTTGTAATAGAACTTATGCTTGATAGAAATATTAGTATCATATAGAGTCGACGAATGAGGTGCGTTCATTAAAAATTTTAAAATTCACAGACGAAAAAATGGCAAAAAAGAAAGTATTAATTTCCCTTCTATATCTTGCATCTATAGTATTTTTGCCTTGGTGGATCTCTCTCTCATTTAATAAAAGTCTGGAATCTTGGTTTACTAATTGGTGGAATACTAGGCAATCCGAAATTTTTTTGAATGATATTCAAGAAAAGAGTATTCTAAAAGAATTCATAGACTTAGAGGAACTCTTACGTTTGGACGAAATGATAAAGGAATACCCGGAAACACATTTACAAAAGCCTCGCATCGAAATCTACAAAGAAACGATCCAATTGATCAAGATGCACAACGAGGATCGCATCCATACAATTTTACACTTCTCGACAAATATAATCTGTTTCGGTATTCTAAGTGGTTATTCTATTCTAGGTAATGAAGAACTTGTTATTCTTAACTCTTGGTTTCAAGAATTCCTATACAACTTAAGCGACACAATAAAAGCTTTTTCTATTCTTTTATTAACTGATTTATGTATAGGATTCCATTCGCCCCACGGTTGGGAATTAATGATTGGCTCTGTCTACAAAGATTTTGGATTTGCTCATAATGATCAAATTATATCCGGTCTTGTTTCTACTTTTCCAGTCATTTTAGATACAATTTTTAAATATTGGATCTTTCGTTATTTAAATCGTGTATCTCCTTCACTTGTAGTGATTTATCATTCAATGAATGACTGAAAAGTGATCGAACGATCCAATTATAATATTTGTTACTTTGTACATAAGCAAAACATTCAAAATTGTACTTACTACCCATCCAAGGGATTTCTCCAATATTCCAGTAAAATTATTTATATTTAATATTTAAGTAAATAGCAAAATTATAGATAGGGAACTATACTAGCGACCTACCTAATTTTATTGTAGAAATTTTCGGGATCAATGATTGGACCATGCAAACTAAAAATACCTTTTCTTGGATAAAGAAAGAGATTACTCGATCCATTTCCGTATCGCTCATGATATATATACTAACCCAGGCACCCCTTTCAAATGCATATCCCATTTTTGCACAGCAGGGTTATGAAAATCCACGAGAAGCGACTGGCCGTATTGTATGTGCCAATTGCCATTTAGCTAATAAACCCGTGGATATCGAGGTTCCACAAGCGGTACTTCCTGATACTGTATTTGAAGCAGTTGTTCGAATTCCTTATGATCTGCAACTGAAACAAGTTCTTGCTAATGGTAAAAAAGGAGCTTTGAATGTCGGGGCTGTTCTTATTTTACCCGAGGGGTTTGAATTAGCCCCTCCCGATCGTATTTCGCCCGAGATTAAAGAAAAGATAGGAAATCTGTCTTTTCAGAGCTATCGTCCCACTAAAAAAAATATTCTTGTGATAGGTCCGGTTCCTGGTCAGAAATATAGTGAAATCACCTTTCCTATTCTTTCCCCGGACCCCGCTACTAAGAAAGATGTGCACTTCTTAAAATATCCCATATATGTAGGCGGGAACAGGGGAAGGGGTCAGATTTATCCCGACGGGAGCAAGAGTAACAATAATGTTTATAATGCTACAGCAGCAGGTATAGTAAGCAAAATAATACGAAAAGAAAAAGGGGGGTACGAAATAACCATAGCGGATGCATCGGATGGACGTCAAGTGGTTGATATTATCCCTCCAGGACCGGAACTTCTTGTTTCAGAGGGCGAATCCATCAAACTTGATCAACCATTAACGAGTAATCCTAATGTGGGTGGATTTGGTCAGGGAGATGCGGAAATAGTACTTCAAGATCCATTACGTGTCCAAGGTCTTTTGCTCTTCTTGGCATCTGTTATTTTGGCACAAATCTTTTTGGTTCTTAAAAAGAAACAGTTTGAGAAGGTTCAATTGTCCGAAATGAATTTCTAGATCTGCGGATTTATCAACATCAAGCTCTAAAAAGAAACAAATTTTTGTTGGGAATTATGTATGATCAAAAAAATTTTGCTTATTTATATTCTTTATTCTCCATTCTACATTCTACCGGATTTCGGGAATTACTTAATACCGCATTCCTGGTCATAGTATATTGTGAAGGCGACTGTTTTACTTAACTCTTCTTTATTTATTTGTTTTTTCAATCCAAATTGAAACGGTATGATATAGAATGAATCAATAGTTTTCTATTTGACTAGAATCAAAACAAAAGATAAATAAGCGGAGAATAGAAACCAAAGTATAAATGAGAGGAACAAAGGATTTTAGGGGAGATTGTTCGTCTCCTAGTCCTTGACACAAGAAACGGAATTTTACCCAACCCTTTCTTGTGTCGAATTAATAAAGATTCTCGATCCCGTTCGTAAAAAATGGATATTTGTAGTTTTCATTTTTTTTTTTTTTTTTATATAGGTTTATTTTATCATAATCCTTTTTTAGATTTCTTACGTAACATAGTGGTAGTGGACAAATAAATATAGGTCAATTTATTGAGCAATATAGAACTTCTTCAATTTCAACGAACTTATAAAAAAAAAATTCACTTTTATTAGATTAAATATTTATTAGATTAAATGGAGTAAGGTTCTATTCTATTAGTATAGAAAGGGTTTGCATGATATCTGATTGATAGAAATATATTCTATTTATATATAATTGTGAGTCATCCAAAAAGGGTAAATCGAGTGATTCCTTCTTTGTTTTAAGTATTGACAGATACTATTGAGTAACAGATGTTCTGAATCAATTAACGAAGTTCATTTTTTAAAAACATCATCGGAAAAGGTGGAGGTTTTTGAAACATCTCTAAAAAAAAATATTATGATTATTAAGAACTCAACGGGACTTACCCCCTCTTTCCTTGTCTGATTCGAGGGGGATCCCGTTGAGTTCTTATGCTTTCATG